TGGTGGAACAACCGGGAGAAATTTACTTAGGAAACTTAATTGACCTTCAGAACAAGGATCTACTAAATTATGAGTTCGATACATCCTCTTTAGCAGAACGACGGCTATTCCTTGCTCATTATCAGACAATCACTTATGCACAAACCCCGTCTGGGGCTAATAGTGTTCATGTCCCATCTGATCTACAACCCTTTTCGCTCCGCTTAGCTGTAACCCCCTCTCGGGGTATTTTAGTGATAGGTTCTATAGGAATTGGACGATCCTATTTGGTCAAATACCTAACGAAAAACTCCTGTCTTCCTTTCATTACGATATTTCTGGACAAGTTCCGGGATCCAGTTTTTCGTTTTGCTGATGATGATGATGATGATGACAGTGATGCCATTGATGATGAGATCGAGATTTTTTTTGATACTCGTGACCCTATTGAGGTTCTTAATCAAGATATTCATGTTTTGGACGATATGGCTAATAGGAAAGTTAATTTTTTTGGGAAAATTGATTGGAGACACACTATTGATAAGAGCGAGGCTCAGTACGATAAGATTGATATGCAGCTATGGCTAACATCGAGGCGGGCGCGAACTGAGGAGATAGCCACGGTGTGGCGCGTAGCCCAATTTTATATCAGCCTTCAAATCGAATTAACAAAAGCAATCTCTCCTTGCATAATATGGATTCCAAACATTCATGAGCTGCATTTGAGGGATTCGGGTTCCGTCTCCCTCGAGCTATTAGTGAACCTTCTCTCCTGGGATTGTGAACGATCTTCCACTGGAAATAATCTTGTTATTGCTTCGACCCATTTTCCCCAATTCGTGGATCCCTCTCTAATAGCTCCGCATAGATTAGATACGTGCATTAAGGTACGAAGGCCTCTTATTCCACAACAACGAAAGCACTTTTTGACTCTTTCATATACTAGGGGATTTCGCGTGGAAAAAAAAGCGTTCCAGGCTAATGGATTCGCGGCCATAAACATGGGTTCCAATGCACAAGATCTTATAGCACTTACCAATGATGCCCTATCGATTAGTATTTCACATGGGAAATCAATTATAGACGAAAATACAATTAGATTTGCTCGTCATAGACAAACTTGGGATTTGCGAGCCCATGGAATACCGGTTCAGAATTCTCGGCTCCTTTTCTATCAGATAGGAAGGGCTGTCGCACAAAATTTACTTCTAAATAATTGCCCCATAGATCCGATATCTATCTATTTGCAGAAGACATTCTGTAACGAAGGGGATTTTTATTTGTACAGCTCGTACGTCGAACTTGGAATGAGCACTAAGAAATTAACGATACTTCTTTATCTTTTGAATTGTTCTGCCGGATCGGTCGCTCAAGATCTTTGGTCTCCACCCGAACCCGAGGAAAACAATAGGATCGCTTATGGTAGACTCGTTGAGAATGATTTTGATCTAGTTCATGGCCTATTAGAAATCGAAGGCATTCTAGAGGGATTCTCACGGACAGATCTCGAGGGATGCTCACGGACAGAAAAAGATTGCAGTCAGTTTGATAAGGATCGAGTGCCATTGCTTCTTCGGCCCGAACCAAGGAATCCCTCCGATATGATACAAAATGGATTTCAATCTATGATTGATCAGAAATTTCTCTATGAATCGGAGGAGGTCTTTGTAACGGGGGACAAAGTCAACCCGCCGAAGGTGTTCTCCAATTTCATAGTTTGGGCTCCTAGAATATGGTCCCCTTGGGGCTTTCTATTTGATTGGGTCGAAAGGATCAATGAAAATGAAGTGGGAGTTTCCTATTGGTCCAGTTCATTTTGGGCCAAGCAGATCCAGTTCGTTCTTGCGGACTATGAAGAGGATGAGCTTGAAGAGAATGATCAAGAGAATGATTCGTATTATGATGAAGATGAAGTTGAACCGAATCCTAATCCTCTTGAAGCGGATGAGCAAAAGAAGGAGAGGGGTGTGTATTATAAGCTTGACGATCAAGATAACGATGGGTTTGAACCTCAATTTGACAGGTTTAATTATGAAGTCGGTGAGAAGTTTTACGAGGCGTTCTTGCAGAGTATATACCTGACACGAGCTAGAATTCGAATTTCCAAAGAACAAGTCCTTTTTCGAATAAGCCAATTCATTTGGAACCCTGGAAATCCATTCTTTGTCCTATCCGAAGATCCGGCCCTTGCCTCTATGTTTTCACATCGAGAATTCTTTGCAGATGCAGATGAAGAGATATTAAAGTGGTTTCTTACTTCCGAAATCAAATCTATGAGAAAAAGCTGGATTGTCGAGAAGACGCAAGAAAAGCGCTTCGAAGGGTTGAATCATCGCCGGAGATGGTTTAGAAGAACCAATAGTTCTACTGGATCTTTCCGTTCTAATACTCTCTCCGAGAGTTATCAGTATTTATCAAATCTGTTCCTATCTAACCGAACACTATTGGATCAAATGCAAAAGACATTGGTGAGAAAAAGATGGCTTTTCCCGGATGACATGCAAAATTTTTTCATGGAACA